ACGACTTATTTGAAATTAATTGAATGAACAACTTAATAAATCTTTCTGTCGGATTCTTTTAGACTTTTAGAGGTGTCAATTGACATTTTTTGGTTATTGAGATTCCTGGGCAATTCCGATTAATATTGAGGGATAGATATTACCTTTCTTTTTTTTTTTTCAAACGAATTGAAATGATTGAAGTTTTTCTATTTGGAATCGTTTTAGGTCTAATTCCTATTACTTTGGCGGGATTATTTGTAACTGCATATTTACAATACAGACGTGGTGATCAGTTGGACTTTTGATTAATTAAACAGTGTTTTATTAACCTCCTGTGGATTAGAGAAAGGAGATCAATTCTAGATTACTGTTTCGTTATTTCAGTCTAATTATAATTCATGAATTCACTTCGCCCTCTCAAGAATGGAATCACGCTCTGTAGGATTTGAACCTACGACATCGGGTTTTGGAGACCCACGTTCTACCGAACTGAACTAAGAGCGCTTTCTTATCACAATAGATAGATAATAGTGTCGTTTTTTGTAACCCAAAACTCTATCTACATCCTGTATGCATACGATATCTATTATATCGAGTATCATAAAAAAATGAGAGATTCCGTCTGTCCAATTTCAACAAATTCCTCCTTACTTCTTAGAGTCAAAGTAATTAGGTAGGGATGACAGGATTTGAACCTGTGACATTTTGTACCCAAAACAAACGCGCTACCAAGCTGCGCTACATCCCTTCTTAATTCAATTAGTTACAATAGTCTAATTGTAAAGAATCCTTGTATTGTTTTCCACATGCCTATTTGATTTATTTCCCATAAAATGACATGATTTATCTTGATATGACATGTCTTGTTTTTGGTCTCATATCATATAAATTTTTTATATATTTATCTATCTGAAAAAACCTGTCGTAAACTCAAAAAAAGAAAATACTTTTCGTGAATGCTCAGTTCCGTAGGTAAGGGTATACTATTATTTTTATAAAAAAATATCTTATCTAACGGATCTTTGTCCATTTTTTTTTAGCTTATGCATTTGGTTTACAAATCCAAGTGATTCTTGACTATCTATATATACATCTGCTCATAGATTAGATATGTATTACCTTTATTTTTTACATTAAATAAATTAAGAAGGAGCGCTTTCAATGCAAGATCTAAAAACATATCTTTCCGTAGCACCGGTACTAAGTACTCTATGGTTTGGGTCTTTAGCCGGTCTATTAATAGAAATCAATCGGTTTTTCCCAGATGCGTTGACATTCCCCTTTTTTTCATTCTAGTTATTAACATGGAAAAGGGGTAATGAGGATTAGAGAAAGAATCCATTTTCTGTGACTAATACCCCCCTTTATTTTCATTCGAGTCTGAACTCTAGTTTTGTTGAAGTTGAATCTACTTTATCTTCTTTATTGCCCTATTTAAATTAATATATTAGGGCAATAAAGAAGATAAAAAGGGGGGGAATATCAAAAACAAGGTGGGTTTAGCATAAAAGTATTATACACGATACTTAAAAAAAATAACTCAAAAAAAAAAATACTGTACGTATTAATTTAGTTCGAGACTTTTTGAATACGCTTAATATATAGACTATTATTACTCTATTGATTGCAACGAATTCTATCTATATTTTTTCTTTTTCTTTCTGCTTCACTTCGGGTCGAAAATAAAAAGAAAAAATTGTTTGAATCCACAATCCAAAAAATAAAAAGGAGGTTCATGGCTAAGGGGAAAGATGTCCGAGTTAAAGTTATTTTGGAATGTAATAGTTGTGTTCGAAAGAGTGTTAAAAAGAGTTTTAATAAGGAATCAAGGGGCATTTCCAGATATATTACTCAAAAGAATCGACACAATACACCTAGTCGGTTAGAATTTAGAAAATTCTGTCCCTATTGTTACAAACATACAATTCATGGAGAGATAAAGAAATAACATAGATCGAACCGAACGTCTGGCTATCATCCTTTGAATTCAATGAAGGGTCCAAAACAAAATGATTTTCATTTATATATTATTTACTATACTATTTACTATTACTATACTATATTTTTTTTATATTTAATATTTAATTTAATATTATATATTATTATATATAAATATATAATATTTAAATATAAAAATAAATAAAAGAGAAATAAACAAACCAAATCCTATTTCGCCTGGACCTAAAAAAATTAGAATTATAATTAATATAATTATAATAATATAATTAAATTAAGAAGTAGGATTTTCGGTATAAGGCAGAAATTAAACAAACTATGGATAAATCCAAGCGACCCTTTATTAAATCCAAGCGATCTTTTCGTAGGCGTTTGCCCCCGATCCAACCGGGGGATCGAATTGATTATAGAAACATGAGTTTAATTAGTCGATTTATTAGTGAACAAGGAAAAATATTATCTAGGCGAGTAAATAGATTAACCTTGAAACAACAACGATTAATTACGATTGCTATAAAACAAGCTCGTATTTTATCGTTGTTACCTTTTCTTAATAATGAGAAACAATTTGAAAGAAATGAGTCGACTACTAAAACTTATAGTTTTAGAACCAAAAAGAAATAAAAAATGAAAAAAAAATAATAATATACTTTTTCTTTATTTAATTGATAATAATAAAATGGAATTGAATCAAAAAAGGAATCAGAACTCAAACATGGATTGCCGCTTTGTTCTAAAAAACCCAAGACTACCGATTTTTTTGTCTTATCGTAAGATAATCAAAAATCGTAAAAAATCTTTTTGATTTTGAATGGATTTGTTGATTTTTATTTATATTTATTTATCGTTATCGTATTTTAGCAGACTCATTTCTACTCTATACTCCCGGAGAATAAACTCCGGGGAATTTAATTTAAATCATTTAGGAGTATTCTTTCGAATCTTATTTTTTTATGATCTCATTTGAAATCATATAAAGACAAGTCCTATTTAATATAGCTATTTGTGCAAGTACTTTACGATTAAGAAGCAACTGTCTCTTGTACAGATCATTTATAAATTGACTATAATTATAGTATACCCCCCTTTCGCGAATTGCTGCGTTTATCCGAGTGATCCATAAACGACGAAAATCTCTCTTTTGCCTATCTCTATCCCTATGAGACGAAACTAAAGCTCTTATTTTCTGTTGAGCAATGGTTCGAGTAAGTCGTGAATGAGCCCCTCGAAAGGTTGATGCAACTAAACGCATTTTTGTTCTACGTCTCCGAGCTATATATCCTCGTCTAACTCTAGTCATTGAATAAATGAAACTTTGATGAATAACTAATTGATTTTATTTCGTTAAGTTATTCTTTTCTCCCCTGCTGGTCTATTAATAACAAAACGGATTTTTCCAATGTATAAAAAAAATCCCAATGGCTTTGGCTGCTATAACCTTCCCGACCACGATTTTCTTTCTTTTTTTTTTTGGCATTTCGTCTTGAAACAAGATAAAAAACTAAGAAATTTTAGTTTAAATGGAAATTTGAAATTCAATTTAAATATAGATAAATAAAAAAGAAATAGTGGGTTCCTTCGTTTCTATGGTTCCTTCTTAAACGGTGAGGTCCTCTCTATACACCGGAGCCCCTTACTTCATTTATGTATATTGATAACTTGTACAGTTCAAACTTGTTTTGGCTCTACCCATGAATTATCCAGTAATAGATCTTTCACAATTAGATCCACCTATACAGTAACGGCATTTCATTTTGAAGGTTAGTTGGATAGCTGACCCTATTAGTCCGTTCTTGCAAATAAATAGAGCATAATTTATTTCTCTTAAATAAAAAATTCCCTGCTAAATGGATAACGTTAACGTTACCAATGGGAAATTTTTTTGAATTTACACTAATAGAAACCATAAATTTCATACACAATAGATGATATAGATTTTTTTTAGAGAGTCACTTGAGTTTTTCCATTTTATTCTATGTCATCCGTACGGATCATTGATACTGGAAAAATCTTTTTTTTTCATTGACTTTTGTTCCAGCTCATAATCTGAACGAGTCACACATACACCCTAGTACATGTTCCTCGGCGCTGAGGGCATCCCCGAAGAGCGGGGGATTTCGTGACATTTCTGATTGGCTGTCTTGTGTTTCTAATAAGTTGTTTAATAGTTGGCATGCTGAATTATATACATAATGAACTGGTTTAGATCAATCCTAACCGAATGCATTTTTAGTTAATAGAATCTTAAGAGAAACTTAGTGACAAGATAAAATTTAAAACAAAAGAACTTTTTTATTTGTTTTATTCGACCGCTACAAGATCAACAATTCCATGAGCTTGGGCTTCTGTTGCTGACATAAACACATCCCTTTCCATATCTTCGGATACAACCCATACAGGTTTGCCCGTTCTTTGTACATAAACTCTTGTGAGGGTTTCGCGCAATTTCAATAGTTCTTCCGCTTCCAAGACAAATTCTCCCGTTTGAGCCTCATAAAAAGAGCTAGCAGGTTGATGAATCATTACCCTGATTGTATACCTTAAAGGGGGTTCTTCTATCTCGCGCGACGAGGCGAAGAGAAAAATACAGAATAAAATAAAATAAAATATAGAATAGAATTGAACAACCGTACGTGCATTTTTTTCGCATTGCATACGGCTTTATAATGGAATTAACTTTTTCCGTGAAAGAAAGAAAAAAAATATCGATACGATCCCGATCAGTAAATGATCCAATTACCACCCTTCTTTTCGTAGGAGTTTAAAAATACTATGATGGCTCCGTTGCTTTATATTTAGTTCGTCTATAATTCAGCAATCCCAAAGTTTCTTTTTGATCCGAAAAATAAGGAAAAAAGACTTTTTTTGTACTCTTTCAAACATAAATTTTTTTTAAGAGTCTTTGGGTATGAAAAAAGTTTGTGACGCTGAAACGAGCTCCCAATAAAAAAAATCAAGAAGCTTCTTCATCTCATACTACCCCTTCGATACATAATCTAATGTTTTGAAAAAAAAAAATAGAGAAACAAATTTCTCATATCGAATTCAAAGTGCCATGCTATTATTACTTAATTTAAAATATGGTGAAGGCATAGTATTCTTTTTTCTCTCAAATAAAAAACTCATTGGCGCTAAGCGTGAGGGAATGCTAAACGTTTGGTAATTTCTCCTCCAACTAGTATAAAAGATCCCATTGAAGCAGCTAACCCCATACATATTGTATGTACATCTGGTCGCACAAATTGCATAGTATCATAAATAGCTACTCCAGGTATTACCCAGCCGCCAGGAGAATTTATAAACAAATACAAATCTTTGGTATCATCCTCGATACTGAGATATACCATAAGACCAATAAGTTGATTCGAGATCTCGCTATCGACCTCTTGACCTAAAAAAAGTAATCTTTCGCGATAAAGTCGGTTGATTAGGATAAAATGGTATCCCTTAGAAACCGTACATGCAACGTTTTATGCATACGGTTCAAAAAAATTGTGAAAAAAAATCAATGTGTAGATTCGATTCATTTTTTATTTTGGTAGAGGTTTTCAAAATTAAAATTATAATTATAATGTTATAACTAGTTTTCAAGAAATATTACTTTTTGTGCCTTTAAACAAACCCAATTACTCATATATAGTATTATTATATTATATTTTATATTATAATAATAATAATTCGACTAAAAAAAAAAAAAAAATAGAATTTACTAAACTTATCGAACTTCCTTTTCAGTGATGTATCAGTTCATCGAGATCCAATCCAAATCACGATGTCATTTTCTTGTTCTTGAATGGGCCTTTTTAATTCTTTTAGGTTTATGCTCTACTCCGGGTAAAGATCTGCCCGATTTCGATTTGCACATATAGGACAAATTTTTCCAATACCGCATGTGTTTTTTTTTCATTCGTCAAATTAAATATTCAACATATTTATTACTTTATTCGAATTCGAATGATGAAATCCCGTTTGTTTATTCTATCTTGTTTATGTTTATTTTAGTTTAGATTTGAATTTAAAATAAAAACCGTTAGTTAAAAGTCAAAGTAATAAAAATGTATAATACAAGTAGTAATCGTCAATATATTCCCAATTGGAATGGGTTTTTTGATAAACGGAGCCTGGATACTTCATTATTTTCGTCCAACCGAGCCAACCATAAATTATTCGAATTGCTAATGTTAATCGGAATCCCCCGAAAACTCAAAAAAGCATCTAATTGCCTTTCACGCTCCAAATTTATTATGATTCAATCAAAATTTATTGGGCGAAAGGGAGGATATCTCAATCGGGCGAGAGAACGGGGAAATCCCATATGACCCAATATATCTGACAAGTCGCACTATACGTCAACCCAAGATGCATCTTCCTCTCCAGGACTTCGAAAGGGAACTTTTGGAACACCAATAGGCATTAAATCAAAGAAAAAATGAAGTACTATGGTTCACTTTGATGTGAAAACGTAATAATAGAATTATTGTCTTCATAATATTAATCTTATTATCATATGTTATGCATAGATTATAAAAGTTTAGTTTAAAATGAAGACAGAATAAATAAAGGAGATTTCTTAGGAATATAACCTCCCAAGAATTCCCAAATAGCAAATTCTTTACTGATACAAGATGATCTTAACTTCCCATTGCGTATTGATACTTATCGGATATAGAATAGATTTGTTTCTCTTTGTTCCTACAAACATAATCCGTCCATTATTACCAACAGAATAGAACAAACCTGAACCCTTGTTCCGAGATAATCCATTGAACAAAAGGGGTCCATTGCATAATCATAGTCTTTTCTAATGCAATAAAGTTACATAGTGTCATTTTTCTTTGATAAAGGGGTATTTCCATGGGTTTGCCTTGGTATCGTGTTCATACTGTCGTATTGAATGATCCCGGTCGGTTGATTTCTGTCCATATAATGCATACAGCTCTGGTTGCCGGTTGGGCTGGTTCGATGGCTCTATATGAATTAGCCGTTTTTGATCCCTCTGATCCTGTTCTTGATCCAATGTGGAGACAGGGTATGTTCGTTATACCTTTCATGACTCGTTTAGGAATAACCAATTCATGGGGCGGTTGGAGTATTACAGGGGGGACTATAACGGATCCGGGTATTTGGAGTTACGAAGGTGTGGCCGGAGCACATATTGTATTTTCTGGTTTGTGCTTTTTAGCCGCTATTTGGCATTGGGTGTATTGGGATCTAGAAATATTTTCGGATGAACGGACAGGAAAACCCTCTTTGGATTTGCCTAAGATTTTTGGAATTCATTTATTTCTTTCCGGAGTGGCTTGTTTTGGTTTTGGCGCATTTCATGTAACAGGCTTGTATGGTCCCGGAATTTGGGTATCTGACCCTTATGGACTGACTGGAAAAGTACAACCTATAAGTCCAGCATGGGGTGTGGAAGGTTTTGATCCTTTTGTTCCAGGAGGAATAGCCTCTCATCATATTGCAGCAGGGACATTAGGGATATTAGCAGGTCTATTCCATCTTAGTGTCCGTCCGCCCCAACGTCTATACAAAGGATTACGTATGGGCAATATTGAAACCGTTCTTTCTAGTAGTATCGCTGCTGTCTTTTTTGCAGCTTTTGTTGTTGCCGGAACTATGTGGTATGGTTCAGCAACGACTCCGATCGAATTGTTTGGCCCCACCCGTTATCAATGGGATCAAGGATACTTTCAGCAAGAAATATACCGAAGAGTAAGTGCTGGGCTAGCTGAAAATAAAAGTTTATCCGAAGCTTGGTCGAAAATTCCTGAGAAATTAGCTTTTTATGATTACATCGGCAATAATCCGGCAAAAGGCGGATTATTTAGAGCAGGCTCGATGGACAATGGCGATGGAATAGCTGTTGGATGGTTAGGACACCCCATTTTTAGAGATAAAGACGGACGTGAACTTTTTGTACGCCGTATGCCTACCTTTTTTGAAACATTTCCTGTTGTTTTGATAGATGGGGACGGAATTGTTAGGGCTGACGTTCCTTTTAGAAGAGCAGAATCTAAGTATAGTGTTGAACAAGTAGGCGTAACTGTTGAGTTTTATGGTGGTGAACTCAACGGAGTCAGTTATAGCGATCCCGCCACTGTAAAAAAATATGCTAGACGTACTCAATTGGGTGAAATTTTCGAATTAGACCGTGCTACTTTGAAATCTGATGGTGTTTTTCGTAGTAGTCCAAGGGGTTGGTTTACTTTTGGACATGCTTCCTTTGCCCTACTCTTCTTCTTTGGACACATTTGGCATGGGGCTAGAACCTTGTTCAGAGATGTTTTTGCTGGTATTGACCCCGATTTGGATGCTCAAGTAGAATTTGGAGCATTCCAAAAACTTGGAGATCCAACTACAAGAAGACAAGAAGTCTAATATAATATTTTTTCCTATATTTTTTTTGTGATTTGACATAGGATACTAAAAAAATCTTGATTGGAATCATCGTTCTTTTTTTTATCATTATCGAGAAAATAATCTCGAGTAAACAGGTATGGAAGCTATAATTGTAAACCACAATCAAATCTATGGAAGCATTGGTTTATACATTTTTATTAGTCTCGACTCTAGGGATAATTTTTTTCGCTATCTTTTTTCGGGAACCTCCTAAAGTTCCAACTAAAAAGGTGAAATGATTTTTCATTAGATCAATTGACGTAATGAGCCTTCGAATATCATTCCAATATCAAATATCAAAATATCAGAAGGCTCATTACTTCAACTAATCCCCGTGTTCCTCGAAAGGATCTCTTAATTGTTGAGAGGGTTGCCCAAAAGCGGTATATAGGGCATACCCAGTAAAACTGACAAGTAAACCAGATATAAAGATGGCGACTAGGATTGCTGTTTCCATTATTATAAAATTGCAAGACCCCAATGGATCTATAATAAAATCATTTATTTACAATGGAATGATATACAAAGTCAACAGATCACAATAAAAAAATAGGATTTATGGCTACACAAACTGTTGAGGGTAGTTCTAGATCTCGCCCAAAACCAACTAACGTAGGGGTTTTATTGAAACCGTTGAATTCGGAATATGGTAAAGTAGCTCCCGGATGGGGAACTACTCCTTTGATGGGAGTTGCAATGGCTTTATTTGCAATATTCCTATGTATTATTTTGGAAATTTATAATTCTTCTGTTTTATTGGATGGAATTTCAATGAATTAAATCCACAAGAAAAGGGAATGCAAAAGAACCAACAAGGTCTATCCTTTCAATACAAAATAAAAAAAATTTTTAGGGATACCGTTTTTATTTGTAACGCCCTTTTTGGTAGTTCGATCGCGGAATTTCTTTCTTTCTGTATTTCCGGAATATGAGTGTGTGACTTGTTATAATGGATCCTATTGATAGTACAGAGAACGAGTCTGCCATCTTATCATGATAGAGATGGTTCTATTTCGTCGGATATTTTTTTGTATCTGGAACACAGAATAGTTAAAATAGATGAAGAAATCTTTGAACTATGATTCATATTTATTTAATATAATATTCAGACCTCGCGATCGGATTCAATCAATTTTGGCCTTTTCAAAAAAATAATTAGACGTTAAAAATCGAAAGATTTTTATTCTTTCAAATTCCTTAATACCTATAATTAATACCTATAATATAATTATTTAAATCTTTTAATAAATAATAAACAGACAACTTTTTTTGGTATTTTTATTCATTATACCTCTCCTATTGATTGAATAAGTGATGATCCAATGGTTCTTACTCAAATAATCTTTGGGCTTAGCTTTTAGGGTTTACTGAGTCATCGTGGTTATAGTATGAATCTGGTGTTTCAATCAATTCATAGGGTCTTAACAAGAAAAATTCCTATCACTGATAAAAAAGCCATATTATACAAAAATAATACCAAACTAAAGACAACGAAAAAATAGGAAAAGAGAATATTCAAGAGGCCTGTAGTAACAATTAACAAAAAGATGGATGAGCCGACTTGATCTATTGGCATTATCACCGCAAAGACAAAAACGTTCCTTTCGGATTTTTATTCCTTCGCATCTTCGGAAAATAAAAAAAAGAGAGATTAAAAAGT